CAATCCAACCTTTCCCTTTAAGGAATTTAATTGGTTAGCATAATATCTAATAAATAGAAAATCGAATAGTAGATAATCTGTTATGAAAGAAAGAAAACATTCTTTGAAGAATCAAGATTCGTAACCAATCCTTGCCTTATTTGTTGGATTAGGTCTAACTTTCTTGACTAAACTGCAAGAGTGGAACTTTACGAGATGAAATAGGGAAAGACAGAAGATAAAACTTAAAAGGATAATTGAAGTGACTCGTCTTCGAATCAACTTTGGTTGGGGGTTCGAAAAAGGAATAAAAATAAAGTAAATTCAAGGAGGAGCTTTCCTTTTTTTAAGGGGCCCCTCGGGGGGTCGTGGAATGCTTTTCTTCTCCTCTTATTCCATATGGAATACAATCAGTTAAAATAAGAAGGAATAGGGGAATATTCGACCGTTTCAATTCTTTATTTATCTTTTATTCCAAAATTCTCCCGAAAATCCAATTTCATTTTTCAATGGGGTTAGATGATCTAGTTCTTAATATTATTACTTTACTCAATTGACAGATTCCACAACAAATCTCTTGATTCGGAATTAGGGACTCATGTCGCATCTGATGAATCGATTCTCTTTTACACTTCTGTATCTCACTCGATCTTGTTTTTTAGTATTATCTAAAATAACCGATGAATTCTGAATTTTCCATAACTTAGGTAAGTGCTTTACCAACATATGTAGTGTAGTAAAAAAATAAATGGAATTTAACCCTTTCATGCTTACTATAACTAGTTATTTCGGTTTTCTACTGGCTGCTTTAACTATAACCCCAGCTCTATTTATTGGTTTGAACAAGATACGTCTTATTTGAAATGAATTGAATGAATAAGTCAGAAAAGCAAAATCTTTCTTTTGAATTCCTGGTATTCTACGACTCTTTTCCACACTAATTACCAATTCTTTTCTTGGTCATTGAGATTCGTGGATAATTTAGACTACTATTTAGGGATAGATCGTACCTCTTTTTTTTATCCCCTCGAACAAATCGAAATGATTGAAGTTTTTCTATTTGGAATCGTCTTAGGCCTAATTCCTATTACTTTAGCGGGATTATTCGTGACTGCGTATTTGCAATACAGGCGTGGGGATCAGTTGGATCTTTGATTGAGTAATATTTCTTTTTTGATTGACCTCCTCCAGACCAGAGAGGAGGTCAAATTGGAGTTGCAATTCAACTTTGTTTTGTTAAGTTATTTTACTCTGCTTCGACATAAGATAGATGGAATCACGCTCTGTAGGATTTGAACCTACGACATCGGGTTTTGGAGACCCGCGTTCTACCGAACTGAACTAAGAGCGCTTTCATTCAAAAAGAAAACCCTTTTCTACTCCTAACGTGTCTCACGTACGTATAGTATCCACAAATTCAAGTTATACCCACTTTAATTGATCCCCTCGCTACTGCCCATAAAGAAGAAAGAAGTAATAGGTAGGGATGACAGGATTTGAACCTGTGACATTTTGTACCCAAAACAAACGCGCTACCAAGCTGCGCTACATCCCTTTTCCAAATTGTTGTACAATGCCATTGTACACAATTCCTGTCTTGTTTTCCACATCGTAATTTTCTTCTCTTTCTCTATCTATATAGAACCTTCTTGTCATTTCTTCTTTTTGGTCTCATATAATCAAGTCAAGGAATGGTATACATCTAAAATCGAATCTAATTTCACCTATAAAAGAAAGATTACTATTCCTTGGTAATGTATAGGAAGAAGAGGTCATCTTTTTCTTTTTTAGGGATAGGAAAATCTCGTCTATACGGTTCATTCTATATAGAATATTGATTTTGTTTTTTTAGTTAGGAATTTCGCCTAAACAAAAGAAATACAAAAGATCTTGGGCAAGAGTATCTGATCATATATGTATTCCAATAAGGAAGGAGGATTTTCAATGCGGGATATAAAAACATATCTCTCTGTAGCACCCGTGCTAAGTACTCTATGGTTTGGGGCTTTAGCAGGTTTATTGATAGAAATTAATCGTTTATTCCCAGATGCTTTGTCATTCCCTTTTTTTTAATTCTAGTTATTGCTATGCGAGGAATTCTTCGTGACATGACGAAAATTTTCCCTTTTTCAATCCTTTTTTTTTTTAGTATAGGAAGGAAAAAGAAAGAAAAGATGGATTGGGTTGAACCTCAGAGTCATGAAAAATTCGGTAAATCCCATTTTGGAAAACAGAAATTCAATTAAAAGCGGTATCCAAGCTAAGTCAGGCCTCAGAAATCAGAGCATAGAAAGAGGCTGGGCTGGCTACTTAAATGAAAGGATTTCGAAGCAAAATCCTTGCTAATTCGACAAGGATTGTATTCTTTAATTATTTCTCCATTTTTTATTACTTAATTTAAGAATTTCCAAAATTTTTTATTCTAATGGATTTTATTCTTCTTCTTCGGATTCAAAATAGAAGAATAAAAGAATAAGTAGAAGAATTAAGTTAAGTCAATCCAAAAAAGAAAGGAGGTTCATGGCCAAGGGGAAAGATGTTAGAATCAGACTTATTTTGGAATGTATCAGTTGTGTTCGAAAAGGTGCCAATAAGGAATCGACGGGGATTTCTAGATATAGTACTCAAAAGAATCGCCACAATACACCTGGACAATTAGAATTCAAAAAATTTTGTCGTTATTGTCGCAAGCATACGACTCATGGCGAAATAAAAAAATAGGAGCATCGTGTGTTCGATCTTTCCAAAGAACAGATTTAATATATAGAACATAGATAGAATACAAAATACAAATCAACTCATTTGATTTCAGGTAGATATTATTTCATATGTATAGAGGGTATTCATATACTATATATGAATCAAATAATATATGGACCAAAGAAAGACTACTTCTTCTGGATCCAAAATTAATAAAATAAAGAAATCCATTTTTTTCCAATTTTTTAATAAAGAATAAATCATGTATACATCTAAACAACCTTTTCATAAATCTAAGCAACCCTTTCGTAAATCCAAGCAAACTTTTCAAAAATCCAAGCAAACTTTTCGTAAGTCCAAGCAAACTTTTCGTAAATCCAAACAACCTTTTCGTAAATCCAAACAAACTTTTCGTAGGCGTCCTCGGATTGGCCCGGGGGATCCAATTGATTATAGAAACATGAGTTTAATTAATCGATTTATTAGTGAACAAGGAAAAATATTATCGAGACGAATAAATAGATTAACCTTGAAACAACAACGATTAATTACTCTTGCTATAAAACAGGCTCGTATTTTATCTTTCTTACCATTTCGTAACTATGAGAATGAGAAGCAATTTCAAGCCCAGTCAATTTCAATAATTACTGGTCCTAGACCCAGAAAAAATAGACATATTCCTCAATTAACGCAAAAGTTCAATTCCAATCGAAACTTAAGAAACTCCAACCAGAATTTAAGAAACAACAATCGGAACTTAAGTTCCGATTGTTGATGTTTTATTCGAAAGGGCCAGACCTATATATAAGGAAAGTAATCCAGTTTTGATTCTTGTGTTTGTTATAAGAAAGAAAAATGGGGAAGAATAAATAGTTTTTTTATTTATTGCAACATGCTCGTTGATTCTTACCACTTAATCTTAATTTATTGTATCTTCCCGGAGTTCCCTCTCCGGGAATTCGGTTTTAATTATTCCTGTATATTACCTTTTTATCCATTTAATTGATGATCTTTATTTTATTGGAAATCGTGTAAAGATTATTTGGATTTGATACAGCTACTTGTGCAAGCATTTTACGATTAAGAATCAATTCCTTCTTGTACAGATTGTGTATTAATTTACTATAACTATTGAATACTTTATATATCCGCGTTGCTGCGTTTATCCGAGTGATCCACAAACGACGAAAATCCCTCTTTTGCCTGCCTCTATCTCGATGAGAGGAAACAAAAGCTCTTCTTACTTGTTGAGTAATCATTCGATTAAGTCTTAAATGAGCCCCTCTAAAGTTTGAGGCAAATGAACGCATTTTTGTTCGTCGTCTCCGAGCTATATATCCTCGCGGAACTCTGGTCATTGAATCAAATTAACCTTAATGAATAACTAATGATTTCTCTTCTTTTAGCCATCCTTTTTCCCATTAATAACAAAACGAATTATTCCGATATATAAAATATTAATTCCAATGGCTTTTGCTACTGTAACCTTCCCAACCACGATTTTTTATTCTATTCCCTTCAGTTATTTCGCATAGAAATAACAAATTCTAACGATACTCAAAAAAATAGTGGGTTCCATCGTTTCTATGGTTCCCTTTTAAACGGTGAGGCCCTCTCTATACACCGGAGCCCTTTCTTTCATTTCATCAAAAGGTATTGTGAACTTGTATAGTTCACATTCTTTGGCTCTACCTATCCATTATAGAGTAAATAGCTCTTTTCACAATAAGAGTTATCCATACAGTGACGGCATTTAATTATGAAAGTTGGCTAAGTAGCTGACCCTGTTAGTCCGTTCTTTTAAGATAAAGGAGCATAAGCCTTTTTCTTTTTATTACTATTTCCTCCGCTTAATGGATAACCATTCTCTACCAATGGGGGAATTGCTTCTTATTTCCAATTTAGATGATTGGATTTGCACCAAAGGAAACCAGAAATTCCATATTACCATAGAAATCTAGGATAGAGCTTCTCTATCCTATTCATTGGTACCGATCATGGATACTTCCAAAATTGTCTTATTTGTTTGAACTCATGATCTGAACGAGTCACACATACACCCTAGCACATGTTCCTCGACGCTGAGGACATCCCTTAAGCGCGGCCGATTTTCTAGCATTTCGTATTGGCTGTCTTGCGTTTCTAATAAGTTGTTTAACCGTTGGCATGTCGTATGTATATAGAAAAAAAGGATTGGTTTAGATCGATCTTAACCTGATGATTGATCATCATGAAGTATTTCTATTTTCTATTAAATCGCAGAAAACCTGAATTTAGGTTTGAAATAAATTTACAAGAAATGCGACCACTACCAATCCTTAAACATTTCCGGAAACCACACTGGATCAGTATCGCAGTGCTCGTCAATCATTTCATCCCCTACAATATCGACAAGTCCATAAGCTTTGGCTTCGTCTGCTGACATAAAAACATCCCTTTCCATGTCTTCGGATACAACCCAAAAAGGCTTGCCTGTTCTTAGTGCATAAACCCTTGTGATCATTTCGCGAACTTTGTGTAACTCTTCCACTTCTAGTAAAAATTCTGGTGTCCTTGCCCGATAATAAGCACTAGCAGGTTGGTGAAGCATAATCCTCGCGTGAGGGAATGCTATACGCTTGGTGGGTTCTCCTCCAAGCAGAATGAAGGATGCCATGGACGCAGCTATTCCGAGGCATATTGTATATATATCTGGTGTCACCGTTTGCATCGTATCAAAAATTGCCATTCCTGAGATTAGCCACCCGCCTGGGGAGTTTATAAACAAAAAAATATCGCTAATTCCATCTTCTATACTGAGATATACCATGAGACCTGTAATATGATTCGTGATCTCGCAACGAATCTCTTGACCTAAAAAAAGTGTCCTTTCTCGATACATAACATTGTATAAGTCAACCCAAGTCGCTTCTTCATCTCCGGGAATCCGGTAAGGTACTTTTGGAACACCAATGGGCATATTAGATTAATATTATTAAATTTAAGTAAGAAAACTATACTTTAATATGGAAACGTAAGAATGGAAGAGAAAGAAAGAATCCGCAGTTTATTGTCTTTTTTTTTTCTTATTCTATATGAATACTATAGATTCTATTAATACGTAGATTGAAATAATACATAGATTGAAAGGTTATATCTATAAGGAAGGTAAGACAGATTGAATAAAGAAAAAAGAATCGGTGATTGGAATGATAAACAAAGAGGGATAGGGATCTATTCTTCGTTTTTTTTTCCAAATAGGCCAAGCTACCCATTGCATATTGGCACTTATCGAGTATAGAATAGATCTGCTTCTCTTTCTTCTTACGAACAGAATTGACTTCTTATTTTTAATGGAATGAAATAAATATTCACGCTTTCTGACACAGAATCCCCTAGAGGGGTTAGGTACATAGGATATGGATAGTCTTTTCCAATGCGATAAAATAAAGCGACATCGTGTCTATTTTTCTTTGCTAAAGGGGTATTTCCATGGGTTTGCCTTGGTATCGTGTTCATACTGTTGTATTGAATGATCCGGGTCGATTGCTTTCGGTGCATATAATGCACACAGCTCTAGTTTCTGGTTGGGCCGGCTCGATGGCTTTATACGAATTAGCGGTTTTTGATCCCTCTGATCCTGTTCTGGATCCAATGTGGAGACAAGGTATGTTCGTCATTCCCTTCATGACTCGTTTAGGAATAACCAATTCGTGGGGTGGTTGGAGTATTTCAGGAGGAACTGTAACGAATCCGGGTATTTGGAGTTATGAAGGTGTGGCAGGTGCGCATATTGTGTTTTCTGGCTTGTGTTTCTTGGCAGCTATCTGGCATTGGGTATATTGGGACCTAGAAATATTCTGTGATGAGCGGACGGGAAAACCCTCTTTGGATTTGCCCAAGATCTTTGGAATTCATTTATTTCTTGCAGGGGTGGCTTGCTTTGGCTTTGGCGCATTTCATGTAACGGGTTTGTATGGTCCTGGGATATGGGTGTCCGATCCTTATGGACTAACTGGAAAAGTACAAGCTGTAAATCCAGCGTGGGGTGTAGAAGGTTTTGATCCTTTTGTTCCGGGGGGAATAGCTTCTCATCATATTGCTGCGGGTACATTGGGCATATTAGCGGGCCTATTCCATCTTAGTGTCCGTCCGCCTCAACGTCTATACAAAGGATTACGTATGGGCAATATTGAAACTGTACTTTCCAGTAGTATCGCTGCTGTTTTTTTTGCAGCTTTCGTAGTTGCCGGAACTATGTGGTATGGGTCAGCAACTACCCCAATCGAATTATTTGGGCCTACTCGTTATCAGTGGGATCAGGGATACTTTCAGCAAGAAATATATCGAAGAGTTAGCGATGGATTAGCCGAAAATCTTAGTTTATCAGAAGCTTGGTCTAAAATTCCCGAAAAATTAGCCTTTTATGATTATATTGGTAATAATCCGGCAAAGGGGGGATTATTCAGAGCAGGCTCAATGGACAATGGGGATGGAATAGCTGTTGGATGGTTAGGACATCCCGTCTTTAGAGATAAAGAAGGGCGCGAGCTTTTTGTACGCCGTATGCCTACTTTTTTTGAAACATTTCCGGTTGTTTTGGTAGATGAAGAGGGAATTGTGAGAGCGGACGTTCCTTTTAGAAGAGCAGAATCCAAATATAGTGTTGAACAAGTAGGCGTAACGGTGGAGTTCTATGGTGGCGAACTTAATGGTGTAAGTTATTCTGATCCTGCTACTGTAAAAAAATATGCGAGGCGTTCCCAATTAGGGGAAATTTTTGAATTAGATCGGGCTACTTTGAAATCGGATGGTGTTTTTCGCAGCAGTCCAAGGGGTTGGTTCACTTTTGGTCATGCTACCTTTGCTTTGCTCTTCTTTTTCGGACACATTTGGCATGGCGCTAGAACCTTGTTCCGAGATGTTTTTGCTGGTATTGATCCAGACTTGGATGCTCAAGTGGAATTTGGAACATTCCAAAAAGTTGGAGATCCAACTACAAGGAGACAGGCAGTCTGATACCACATTGCTATGGTATCTTTCATCTCTCTTTTTTGATTTGACATGGGAAACATCTCCCATCCTTTCTTTGACTCTTTTTCTTTCTTTATATGGGAAATGATCCCAAATGACAAATGAATAGGTGTGGAAGTTATAATTGTAAATAAACCACGATCGAATCTATGGAAGCATTGGTTTATACGTTCCTTTTAGTTTCGACTTTAGGGATAATTTTTTTCGCTATCTTCTTCCGAGAACCACCTAAGGTTCCGACTAAAAAAATGAAATAATTTCATTGAAGTAAGAAGTCTCCCCATCTGGGAGACTTCTTACTTCAATTAGTCCCCGTGTTCTTCGAATGGATCTCTTAATTGTTGAGAGGGTTGCCCAAACGCGGTATATAAGGCATACCCAGTAAAGCTTACAAGTAAACCAGATATGGAGATGGCGACTAAAGTTGCTGTTTCCATTTTTATAGAATTTCAAGATTACAATGGATCTACGAAAAGATCGTGTATTTACAACTACAACGGAATAGTATACAAAGTCAACACCAATGATTAAATAGAATTTATGGCTACACAAACCGTTGAAGATAGTTCTAGACCTGGGCCAAGACGAACTCGCGCAGGTAGTTTATTGAAACCCTTGAATTCGGAATATGGGAAAGTAGCTCCGGGTTGGGGGACTACTCCTTTTATGGGGGTCGCAATGGCTTTATTCGCGATATTCCTATCTATCATTTTAGAAATTTATAATTCTTCTGTTTTACTGGACGGAATTTTAATGAATTAGGTTTCTACTAACTAAAACTACGAAGTCATAGTTTTTCCATCCAAAAAAGCCTTTCTACTTTAAGCTCTACATTTCTAGACATTCTGGTAGTTCGACCGTGGAATTTTTTTGTTTCGGTATCTCTGGAATATGAGTGTGTGACTTGTTAGAATTGATCCTATTGATAATACATAGAAAGGGCCTGTTATCTCTATCAAGATGATTCTAATTCGTCGGATATTTATTATTTATTCTAGTATCTGGAACACGAAATAGATAGAGTGGATCAAGAAAAAAAAATGGAACTATGATTCATACTCACTATTCAGACCTCGCAACCAGACTGAAAAAAATTCAAGTAGTTTTTAATAAAAAAAGAAAATGTCTTCCTTCCAAATTTGTTTGCCCAAAAGACAACTTTTTTTTTTTCTCTTGATTTTGTCGAGTTATTACACCGATTCAATAAATGATCATCAAGCGGTTCTTATTCGAAGAACCCTTGCCTTTTGTTTAGCTTGAGACTCAATCATCGTGGCTCTAGTATGAATCTAAGGTTTTAATTGAACTGATTCATAGGATCGCAACAAGATAATTTCTATCAGAAAACTACTAGAATTTTTGCTTTATTTATTTACTAGTAAAACAAAACAAGAGTAAATCCGCATTACGCAAAAAAAAAAGAAATCCAAAATAGGGAAGAGAAAAGTCAAGAGGCCTCTAATGACCAACATAAGGCAAAGAAAGGAAGACAGATGAGCCAACTTGAGATTTTTTGGCATTATCATCATAAAGAATAAATTCTGGATTTTTCTTATTTCATATCTTCAAGGCAAATCGACCCAATCCAGTGGCTGATGAAGTTTTGAACCCTTTTTTTCTAATATCCGTTGAAAATTTGTGTGTTTCTGCTTGAGCCGTACGAGATGAAATTTTCATATACGGTTCTCGGAGGGGGACTCGGGTTAGTTACCTATCTCAATAAAGTATATGATTGGTTTGAGGAACGTCTTGAGATTCAGGCAATTGCGGATGATATAACTAGTAAATATGTTCCTCCTCATGTCAACATATTTTATTGTTTAGGGGGAATTACACTTACTTGTTTTCTAGTACAAGTCGCTACAGGTTTTGCTATGACTTTTTACTACCGCCCAACCGTTACAGAGGCTTTTTCCTCGGTTCAATACATAATGACCGAGGCCAACTTTGGTTGGTTAATCCGATCAGTTCATCGATGGTCAGCAAGTATGATGGTTCTAATGATGATCCTGCACGTATTTCGTGTGTATCTCACAGGTGGATTTAAAAAACCCCGCGAATTAACTTGGGTCACAGGTGTGGTTTTGGCTGTATTGACTGCATCGTTTGGTGTAACTGGTTATTCTTTGCCTTGGGATCAAATTGGTTATTGGGCAGTCAAAATTGTGACAGGTGTACCTGAAGCGATTCCGGTAATAGGATCGCCTTTAGTGGAGTTATTGCGTGGAAGTGCTAGTGTGGGCCAATCCACTTTGACTCGTTTTTATAGTTTACATACTTTTGTACTGCCTCTGCTTACTGCCGTATTTATGTTAATGCACTTTCCAATGATACGTAAGCAAGGTATTTCGGGTCCTTTATAGGGAAGGCATATCATAGAGAAAGATAATTCTAATTCTCATATATCATATCGGGTAGGTTGTGGTATTTCATTGCTACAAACATGGGTTATTGTAAAATAAGACATGTCATTTGGATACTTTTCTTCAACTCCGAAGTATTTTGATACAAATAGTTGAAGTTAATTTTACGAAAGAAAATAAGGCGGATTATGGGAGTGTGTGACTTGAATTATTGATTTGGCCATGCAGATAAAGAATTGGATCTGCCACATTAGAATTCACAACTAAAGGTGTCTCCGCATCCAATCAACACGTAAGTCCCCTATCTAGGAAGGATAGGCTGGTTCACTTGAGGAGAATATTTTCTATGATCATACCCCGACCATGTCATCCATGAACAGGCTCCGTAAGATCCCATAGAGTAGAAATGGAATAAGTCATATCACATGATCTAATTCTCTATTTATTACACTTACTTTTTTATTATAGTATGGAAATGCATTCATTTTCTTTGCATCGATTGCGATCCGCAATACTATCGGAGTAAAAGAAGGTATCTAAGGAAGAACGTAGGCTAGACTTTTGGATTTTTTATTAGTAACAAGTAAATACTTTGTTTGGACGTAAGAAATTTGCGATATTGAGGGGATAAACACCAACTAATCAAGAGACATGAGACAATCCACAAAGCAATTGATCATGATCAATTTTGCAAGCCCACTTGGATATTGAGCATTTACCCATAAGAATAGGATTCTTTTCAATGAGTAGTTGTAGGTGCAACTTCGGAAAAGAGAATCTGATAAAGCTTTTCTTACCTAGAGTCATTGAGTCATTATATACCTTATTCTATTATGGATCTTCCACGGTCTTTTTTCTTTCATTCTTGCTCGAGCCGGATGATGAAAAATTCTCATGTCCGGTTCCTTTGGGGGATGGATCCTAAAGAATTCACCTATCCCAATAACAAAGAAACCTGACTTAAATGATCCTGTATTAAGAGCAAAATTAGCTAAAGGGATGGGACATAATTATTACGGGGAACCCGCGTGGCCCAACGATCTTTTATATATTTTTCCAGTAGTAATTCTAGGTACTATTGCATGTAATGTAGGTTTAGCGGTTCTTGAGCCGTCAATGATTGGTGAACCGGCGGATCCGTTTGCAACTCCTCTGGAAATATTACCCGAGTGGTACTTCTTTCCCGTGTTTCAAATACTCCGTACAGTACCCAATAAGTTATTGGGCGTTCTCTTAATGGTTTCTGTGCCAACGGGCTTATTGACAGTACCCTTTCTAGAGAATGTCAATAAATTCCAAAATCCATTTCGTCGCCCAGTAGCTACGACAGTTTTTTTAATCGGTACTGCGGTAGCTCTTTGGTTAGGTATTGGAGCAACATTACCCATTGAAAAATCCTTAACTTTAGGTCTTTTTTAGGGATTTTGCAGGTTGATTCATTCAACCGTGAAGTACCGTGCATAGGTATCTAGGAAATAGTTACTTCCAAGTGAATCTTCCCTAGATACCTAAAATCCATTTTATTATGATCCATTTCGCGAAAATATAGATTGTGCCAAAGATGCAAAATTGTTTTCTTTTTTTTTTATTCTAACTCGAAAAGGAAGAAGAGGAAAAAATTGCAATGGATTTAAAACGAGAACTTATTCTTAGGTAAATCAATTGGGAGATGCTTCTTTAGAGTGTCCCATATCTGTTTTCCATCTTCCATACGAAAACTGTCAATTCTCATAAGATCTTCCTCAGTCTTACTCAAAAGGTCCAATAGTGTATGTATATTGGCCCTTTTGAGACAATTATACGTTCTAGAAGGCAATTCTAATTGATCAATAAAAATACAATTCAATGGAATTCCTTTTTTGTTTTTCTTTAGATTAGTTAATTTTTTTTGAAAGGTTAAAAGGGGTGGAGTAAACCTGTTTTTATTTTCTTCGAAACTAGTGCCCTCTTCCTCCGCGTGTAGAAAAGGAAGAAATAAATCAATCAAATTACGAGAAGCCTCATAAAGCGCTTCCTTAGGGGTTAAACTTCCATTCGTCCATATTTCTAGAAAAAGTATCTCGTGTTTTTCATTTCCATTCCCACAATAAAAAATACTATAATTCACATTTCGAACAGGCATGGATACAGCATCTATGGGATAACTTCCATCTTGAGAGTTCTTTCTGAGTTCCGTGTGATATCCGCGATCTCTCTTGATCTGTAACTCAATACAGAAATCAATGGGCTCTGTCAAGTTAGCTATAGGTTGTGCCATATCAACGATCTCTACGGAAGGGGGTAAGATGATATCTTGAGCAGTTATGTATCTAGGACCTTTGACACAAATTGATGCGTCTCTAACTCCATAGAGATTACTTCTCAATACAATTTCTTTCAAATTTAGTAAAATTTCTTGTACGGATTCTTCAATACCTGCTATTGTAGAATATTCGTGTGGCACGCTCCCAAATTTTGCACGTGTGATACATGTTCCTTCTATTTCTCCAAGTAAAGCTCTTCGCAAGGCAATACCGACGGTATCCGCTTGACCTTTTCTAAGCGGGGACAAAATGAAACGACCATAATAAAGACGCTTACTATCTACTCTTGATTCAACACACTTCCACTGTAGTGTTTGAGTGGATCCTGCTACCTCCTCTCGAACCATAATAGACTAGTATTATTATTTGATCATTGAATCGTTTATTTCTCTTGAAAGCGGTTTAATTCTTTTACAGACGTCTTTTTTTAGGAGGTCGACATCCATTATGCGGCATAGGTGTTACATCGCGTATACAACTTAATCGTACACCACTTTTAGCAATGGCTCGTAATGCGGCATCTCTTCCACTACCAGCACCCTTTACCATAACTTCTGCTCGTTGCAAACCCACTGTACGAATAGCATCTACTGCTGTTCTTTGACCAGCATAGGGTGATGCTTTTCTTGAGCTTTTGAATCCACAAGTACCCGCGGAGGACCAGAAAACCACCCGACCCTGCGGGTCTGTAACAGTTATAATGGTATTGTTGAAACTAGCTTGAACATGAATAACTCCTTTTGTTATTCTACGTGCACTCTTCCGTAAACTAAAACGCGCATTCCTACGCAAACCAATCCGCACTTTCCTACGTGAACCAATTTTTGGTATAGCTTTTGTCATATTTTATTATCTCATAAATATGAGTTAGAAATAACAAAAAGAAAAAAAGATACAAAGATATCCGTTTCAGGGTAAAATATATCCTTTACTTTAATTATTTTATTTGGAATTTGGACATTTCCGCGGGTACTTTTTTTACTTTTTAGAAAGTAAAGTTCTTTTTCGAAAGATTACCCCTGTCTTTGTTTATGCTTCGGGTTGGAACAAATGACTCTAATTCGTCCACGCCTACGAATCAGTCGACATTTTGTACAAATTTTACGAACAGAAGCTCTTATTTTCATATTTCCGTATTCCTTTCTTAAACTATGAATCTAATCTTTGGAAAAAATAAGTCTCTTCACTTGAATTTTGGAACTTTGAATTTATTACCCTAGAAAAAAAAAGAAAAACCTAATTCTTTGAATCTTTGGTATCCTTCAAATCTTCGGTATCCTTCAAATCTTCGGTATCCTTCGAGTCTTCGGTACGCTTCGAATCCTTATGGGGAAGTCTATAAATTATACGTCCCTTGCTTGAATCATAACGACTTACTTCAATTTTGACCCTATCCCCCATCAGTATTCGTATAGAACTAGACCGGATCTTTCCTGAAATATAGCCCAGAATGATGGTGTCATTCTCTAGGCGAACGCGGAACATTCCGTTGGGTAGGGCTTCCGTAACTAAACCTTCGAAAGTGACTTTTGCTTCTCTCGGGTTTTTTTTTTCTCTCCTATTTTTTTTTTCTGTCATATTTTTTTTTCTCCTATTTTTCTATTTTGATTTTCAAATAAAAAAAAACGTTGTATTTTTATTTGAAAAATAGGAAGTTCGAGATAGAATTCGGGTACTATAGGAGGGGCGATTACCATATATAACATAAGACTTCCCCCCCAATTCTGTTTAGTCGAGCTTCTCGATCTGTCATTATACCTCGAGAAGTAGAAAGAATAGCAATTCCCATTCCGCCCAAAACTTTAGGAATTCCTTGATAGTTGGCATAAATTCGTAAGCCGGGTCGGCTGATACGCTTTAAAAAGGTTCTAGTTCTATATATTCCTTTTCTAGTCTTTCTCTTTTGATGTCGCAAAGTTGAAACCAAGAAATATCTGTTACTTTCCTGATGTTTCCGAACACTTTCAATAAAACCCTCTCGTAGAAGTATTTTAACAATGTTTTCGGTAATATTTGTAGATACTACTCGAACTGTTCCTTTTTTATTCATGTCCGCGTTTCTTATAGAGGTTAGTAAATCAGCAATAGTGTCCTTGCCCATAAGACTCTAATTCTAGGTTCCTCCTAATTTTTCTATAATCAACATGTTTTCTTTTTTTTTTATTTTGGATTTTAAAGCATATACGTGAAACACAATCTACTAATTTTTTCTTTGATCTATATCTTGCCTACTAGTATTTATAATACTTCAGGAGCTAATGAAACTATTTTAGTAAAATTCAACTCTCTCAATTCCTCGGCGATCGCGCCAAAAACTCGAGTTCCTTTTGGATTTCCTTTTTGATCAATGATAACCGCTGCATTGTCATCATAGCGTATTATTATACCGTCTTCGCATTTGAACTCTTTACATGTACGTACAATTACAGCTCGAATTACTTCGGATCTTTCTAGAGGCATTTGGGGCACTGCGTCTTTGATTACAGCAACAATAACATCACCAATACGAGCATATCGCTGATTACTAGCAGCTCCTATGACTCGAATACACATCAATTTTCGAGCTCCACTGTTATCTGCTACATTTAAAAGGGTCTGAGGTTGAATCATATTATTTTGATTTCAATTTGTTATTTCAATGCAAAAGGATGAAAGAAATATTGTCTTACCAGAAAGAAAAACCTGGTTTTTTTATCTTCAATACTCCTTTTTTTGGGTTCTATATCTCTATCTCTAATCGAAGAAATTGACTTCGTATGGGCATTTTACTGGCAGCTATGGAGATAGCTGCTCTAGCTACAGTTTCGGATACTCCGCCCATTTCATAAAGTATTCGACCTGGTTTAACAACGGCTACCCAATATTCGGGGGATCCCTTTCCTGAGCCCATACGTGTTTCCGTGGGTCTTAGTGTAACCGGTTTGTCGGGAAATATACGTACCCATAGTTTTCCACCACGACGTGCATATCGTGTCATTGCTCTTCGTCCTGCTTCTATCTGTCTCGACGTGATCCAAGCGGGTTCAAGTGCTTGAAGAGCATATCTACCAAAACAAATACGATTGCCTCGGCAGGATTTTCCCTTCATTCTTCCTCTATGTTGTTTACGAAATCTGGTTCTTTTGGGGTTATAGTCGATGGTTCTTTCTTAGTTCCATCTCTACTGCAAAACTGGACATGAGAGTTTCTTCTCATCCAGCTCCTCGCGAATGAAATGAGAAAGCGTGCAAATTTCTCTAATTCCATAATATTCCAAAATATTATGGATAGATGCACATTAATAGATAATAGAAAAAGTTAGGGTTTTTTTAATATTGAATTTGTTAAAATAGATAAATATATAGTCAAGAAAGAAGATCTAGAATATATCTAGATGTGTGTGTCTATTTATCTATATTCTATATTTATGGATAATGTAATCTTTCTTAACAAAAAATCTCCTTATTTTTACTCTTATTGAATCGCGGTAAAGTATTCTAATTCAATAAAGATTTCGCGGGCGAATATTTACTCTTTCCTGTCTTATTTGTTAATTTATATTATAACCTTACCAAATAAGGCAATTTTTTTGGTTTGTTCCGCCATCCCACCCAATGAAGTATTAGGATTCTTTTCAATAAAATCCTATGCAGTCATAGGTTCTGTCGTTCCCACTACTTCTCCTTTAATGGTTAGGTCTGAATCCCACAATGGAGCTTCCAAAAAATTTCTTTCCGAGTCAATTTTCTCAGTTTTATTAACCCGGGCCGCTCTTTATTATTGTTTTAAATTTGTATTTCTTGTTTCAAGTTACGATTTCGAATTCTCTGTTATTTTTATTATATTGATGCTTTATCACATTGCCTTTTATGATGTAACTCATAGACCATACATATTGGAATCCTATATCTTTCTTATTCCTCTTCTTTCTTTCTATCATCCCTCCTTTTATCCACATCCCTTTAGTTTTGCTTCACAACCTAGAATCCATTTTCTTTTTTAGAGAAAAAATTGCAGTTGCTACAACTATATGATAGATCTACTCATTTATGATAGATGTATCATATAGTGACTGTTTCTTAGTTAGGATCTCGACAATACGAAGCAATAGGTTGGTTATTAGTTAATTTTCTATAATTACTAAGTTTTTTTCTTTTTCTATTTATAGTAGGGTTCAGTCAATTTTTTTGAATCTCCATTTTCGACTCTAAAGAAAAAACTAACGAGTCACACACTAAGCATAGCAATTATATTAAAAGATTTATCAATTTTCATTAAATCTTATAGAAAGAGGTAGAATTTCTTCTTCTTTTTCAGGGATTTCAGGAAAAATAAGGCTCTTGTCATTTTTTATTCTATCACTGAACAGAATGGGAAGACAAGGCTAGTTATTCTTCGTCTATGAATATCCAAATTTTTACACCTAATACTCCATAGATAGTTCGAATTGGATAGCAGCAATAATCAATTTTAGCGCGAATTGTTTGGAGGGGAAGTCTACCCTTTTTGATGCATTCGGCACGTGCAATTTCTTTCCCTGCGAGACGACCTGCAATTTTTACTTTTACTCCCCTTATATCTGCTTTTTGAGTTAATTCAATGGCTTTTTTCATTGCCTTTCGGAATGAAACTCTATTTTTTAATTGGAAAGCTATATATTCTGCAAGAATGCTAGGTTGTCTATAAGGTTCTTTAACTTTTTCAATAGCAATATTAAGTCTCTGGTTTACAGAATTAACTTCCTTTTGTAGATCTTTCTCTAATTCTTCGATTGCTCCTTTTTTCTTTAATAAATTGGGGAATCCAATATGGATTATTACGTGGATCGTATCGATTTCTTTTTGAATTTCTATATGTGTAATTACTTCGGAACTTGAGCCTGAGTCCATTTTTCTATTATGTGTAATTACTTCGGAACTTGAGTCTGATTCTATTTTTCTATTCGAGCCTTTTTTCCTATTCTTTTGTATATAGTTCTTGATACAATTCCGTATTTTTTTATCTTCCTGTAGACCTTCAGAATAATTTTTTGGTTGTGCGAACCAAAAGGAATGGTGATTTTGGGTTGTACCAAGTCTGAAACCGAGTGGATTTATTTTTTGTCCCATATTTTTCTATTCTATTTTTTTTTTACTGGGAATCGAAATCTTAGATGGATCTAAAGATTATTTAGATTTCTTTACTATATTTAGTACAATTGTTATATGACACATGGTTTTTTTTATGGGAGAACTACGTCCTCGAGCTCGAGGTCTGAATTTTTTCATAATAGTACTCCTACTGACTTCGGCTTTAGTGATGAATAAATTCGCTTTGTCGAAATCCCTATAATGAGTAGCATTTGCTGCTGCCGAATAAACCAACTTTAGGATGGGATAAGATGCTCGATAAGGCATGAGGTTCAGTATCATAACAGTTTCTTCGTAGTAACGCCAGCGAATCTCATCAAGAACTCTTTGTGCTTTGAAAACAGACATATGGATGCGTTTTTGTGCTTTGAAAACCCGTTCGAACTTAAGTAGACGATCGGTTGGAACTTTCCTTGCGAGTTTCCTTAGCCCATTCTTCTTCTTCTTTATTCTAGGGGTATACTTTACCAGTTTGAAACTTGTCATAAATAAGGTTATTCCCCGCCTACCTTTGTTTGTTTTTTTTTATTTTGAATCTTTCTATTCTGAATTCAGTTAACGACGAGATTTAGTATCTTTTCTTGCACTTTCATAACTCGTGAAATGCCGAGTAGGCACGAATTCCCCCAATTTGCGACCTACCATAGGATTTGTTATGTAAATAGGTATATGTTCCTTTCCATTATGAATCGCGATTGTATGGCCAACCATTGCGGGTAGAATGCTAGATGCCCGGGACCACGTTACTATTGTTTCTTTCTCCTCCTTCATATTGACCTTTTCGATTTTTGCCAATAAATGATGAGCTACAAAAGGATTCGTTTTTTTTCGTGTCACAGCTGATTACTCCTTTTTCCATTTTAAAGAGTGGCATTCTATGTCCAATATCTCGATCGAAGTATGGAGGTCAGAATAAATAGAATAATGATGAATGGAACAAAGAGAAAAATCCTTTAGCTGGATAAGGGGCGGATGTAGCCAAGTGGATCAAGGCAGTGGATTGTGAATCCACCATGCGCGGGTTCAATTCCCGTCGTTCGCCCATCGCATTATTGCAAATTCCAAAAATGCAATTTTCCATATTCCTAGTTACGTATTTACTTACGGCGACGAAGAATAAAACTATCACTATATTTTTTCCTTTTCCTAGTTCTTCTTCCAAGCGCAGGATAACCCCAAGGGGTTGTGGGTTTTTTTCTACCAATGGGGGCTTTCCCTTCACCGCCCCCATGGGGGTGGTCCACAGGGTTCATAACTACCCCTCTTACTACGGGGCGTTTACCTAGCCAACACTTAGATCCGGCTCTACCCAAACTTTTTTGGTTCACCCCAACATTACCCACTTGTCCGACTGTTGCTAAGCAATTTTGGGATACCAAACGGACCTCCCCAGATGGTAATCTTAAAGTGGCCGATTTACCCTCTTTTGCAATCAGTTTCGCTACAGCACCTGCTGCTCTAGCTAATTGCCCACCCCTTCCACGTGTGATTTCTATGTTATGTATGGCCGTGCCTAAGGGCATATCGGTTGAAGTAGATTCTTCTTTTCTCTCAAAAAACCCCTTCCCAAACTGTACAAGCTTCTTCCAAAGCATACAGCTTTCTAGATGTATATGACGATCTCTAGACAGATGGATCTTATATGAATCGTATGATGAAGTACCACATGAGTGGATATATAGGAAAGGAATCCAAATCTGCCGAATCGCTCATGTTATGATCTTCTACATCCTAGGTCTCCGCGTTCCGTCATCTGGCTTATGTTCTTCATGTAGCATTCAGATCGAATGACTCTATGAAATTACGTCGATACTTCCACATATTATGGGTAACGTAGGAGACATCCCTATTTTCCCCGGGGGGTCTTAATTACCACTGCTTAGCTTTCAATTCGCCTCTGACCATCAAATTAAATGTGAATAACCCGTCCTCCTCTCTTTGAAACAAGGGGCGCTTCCGGTTCTGTGCGTGCTTCAAACAATTTTGTCTTCTCCATATTACCATATCTCTAGAGTCAATAATTTTCTATGAGGAACTACTGAACTCAATCACTTGCTGCCGTTACTCAACAGTTTTCTGTTGAGGTCTATCCCGTAGAGGTAGTCAAATTGGATCAGTGATCGATTTCTAGGTTTCGTCGTAAACCTAATTGGTTACTTCCAATTACGTAAATCAATAGTTCAAACCGCACTCAAAGGTAGGGCATTTCCCATTGATATAGGAACTTTTGTACCAGAAACAATAGTATCTCCAATTATAGCCCCTCTGGGATGTAAAATATATCTCTTCTCACCATCCCCATAGTGTATGAGACAAATGTATGCATTTCGATTAGGGTCGTATTCTATGGTTACGATTCTACCAGATATGTCTTTTTGATTCCGTCGAAAATCGATTTTACGGTATAGGCGCTTATGACCTCCCCCTCTATGCCTTGCGGTAATGATTCCTCTGGAATTACGACCTTTACCACAACGGTGCCGTCCATGGATCAAATTATTTCGTGGATTGGATTTCACTTGCCTGTCTACGGTTCCCTTGCGTGTGCTCGGGATAGGTGTTTTGTATAAATGTTTCGCCGTATTATTAAGTATTCTCCTTTAGTTTTTTTCTCTATCTAGAAGTGGAATAGAATAACCCGGTTGAAGGGTAATGATCATACGTCTGTAATGCATTGTATGTCCCAGAATAGGTCCCATTCTTCTACCCTTTCTGGGTAGTCGATGGCTATTCACAGCTACTACCTTAACACCAAAGAAGAGTTCGACCCAATGCTTTATTTCTGTCTTAGTGAATCCCGATTCGACATTAAAAGTATATTGATTCTTTCCCAATAAACGAAGACTTTTTTCTGTAAATACTGCGTATTTGATTCCATCCATAAATCGACTTTCCCTCCTATGCTCTGAGTTCCAGTATCGATAAGAATTCGAGTTCTTATTGTTCTTATGTTATGGTATGAATATACCATACCAATTCGTTATGTATGGATGATGGATGAGATTCCATGGATAGAGAGCCAGTTCCAATAGACTTATGGAACGTTCCCGTTCGCGTGCATCCAGCAGGAATTGAACCCGCAAATTTACCAATTATGAGTTGGGCGCTTTAACCATTCAGCCATGGATGCTTAACAGGGATCATCGTACATCGTAAATAACCAATTTTCATATAGAAAGACATATCATAGAAAAATGAAATCGAAAATATTCGGAGATGGCAAATATTCGGAGATGACTATGAAAACACCTCTCTGGATCCTCGAATTGAAAGAGAGATTGAGAGGGATCAAGAATCCTAATTCTCGCTATTTGGAATGGATCCAATTCTATTGAGTCTGACTCATAGTGATCATTTCTCTTTAGCAAAGAATGACCTTGGTTATCAAAGGATTGAACAACCGGGATCCATTTACTTATGATACCTAGTTGACATTGATAACAAGGATCTAATGAATTATGAGTTTAATAGATCCTCTTTAGCAGAAAGACGTATATTCCTTGCTCATTATCAGACAATCACTTATTCCCAAACCTCGTGTGGGGCTAATCGTTTTCATTTACCATCTCATGGAAAACCCTTTTCGTTCCGCTTAGCCCTATCGGGTATTTTAGTGATAGGTTCTATAGGAACTGGACGATCCTATTTGGTCAAATACCTAACGAAAAATTCCTATTTTCCTTTCATTAAGGTACGAGGGCTTCTTATTCCACAAGAACGAAAGCACCTTTTCATTCTTTCATATACTAGGGGTTTTTACTTGGAAAAGACAATGTTCCATACTAAAGGATTCGGGTCCATAACCACGAGTTCCAGTGCACTAGATCTTGTAGCACTTAGCAACGAGGCCCTATCCATTAGTATTCCACATAAGAAATCCATTATAGAAACTAATACAATTAGATTAGCTCTTCATAGACAAACTTGGGGTTTGCGAGCCAAGGTAAGACCGGCTCGGGATCATGGGACCCTTTTCTATCAGATAGGAGGGGCTCTTGTACAAAATAGACTTCTAAGTAATAACCCCATAGAATCTATCTATATAAAGAGGCAATCGTGTCAGGAAGCGGGTTTTTCTTTGGCCAAAGGGTACTTCGAACTTGGAACGAGCATGAAGAGATTAACGAGACTTCTTTCTCTTTTGAGTTTTTCTGGCGGACCGGTCGCGCAAGATCTTTGGTCTTCCCCCGGAACCGATGAAAAAAAGTGGGTCGCTTCTTATGGACTCGCTCAGAATGATTCTTCTCTATCTATAGTTCATGGCCTATTAGAAGTAGAAGGTGCTCTGGTGCAATCCTTACCGACAGAAAAAGATTGCAGTCAGGTTGATAATAATTGAGTGCCATTACTTCGTCGGTCCGAACCAAGGAATCCGTTAGAAATGTTTTGAAATGGATATTGTTCTCTCTTTGATCAGGGATTGCTATATGAAAAGAAGTGGAGTTTGAAAAAGGGAACGGAATGGTCAAACCGGAACTGCTAGAGGAACGAATTTTCAATAGCATAACTTGGGCTCCTAGAATATGGCGCCCTTGGGACAATCTATTTGATTGCAGGGTTTTGTTCCGAAGCAAAGATATCCGCGGAGGCCGGTTCGTTCGTCCTATTCTGATATTCAGGACCAAGAGGTACTGGATTCTCTTTCGGATAGGCCCTGAAAGGAGAAGAAAGGCTGAAATGCCAACGGATCTCTGTCTATTCTCTAATTCACCCGATCCGATAGTACCCGTTTTTGGAACGTCCAGTGCCAAAGTCACTGAATGGGTAAGTCACCAATCCAATCCCTTTGACAAATCGGGTGTCATATTAGATATCATATTCTATATATATAGAAATATCATAGAATAGACATATAGAATTTTTGGTCGGGAAATTCGAATGAATCATTGAGTGAAAAAGGAGCAAAGAATGACAAAAGACGAGACTCTACTAGTCTTCACTCTTGTGGTTTCCTCGGTTTCTGTTTTCTTATTCGGGATCTTGCTTTTCATGGTTCTCATCTCTGCAACTCGCGATTTTCGCGAGAGAACCAAA